AAATCCGAATATTCTTGCAGAATTTATAGCCGGACAATTAAAGAATAGGGTGTCATTTCGAAAAGCAATGAAAAAGGCTATTGAATTAACCGAACAAGCTGATACAAACGGAATTCAAATACAAATTGCAGGTCGTATCGATGGAAAAGAAATTGCACGTATCGAATGGATAAGAGAGGGCAGGGTTCCCCTACAAACCATTCGCGCGAAAATTGATTATTGCGCCTATACCGTTCGAACTATCTATGGGGTATTGGGTATCAAAATTTGGATATTTATAGACGAAGAATAATAAGCCTTTACTTGACCTGTCTTTATGTTTCGATTTTAGGATGGAATAAAAACTGACAACCTTTTTGATTTCATTCATTTTTTTTCATCAAAACAATTCTAATTTTTAATTCTATAAGGTTGAATAAAAATTCGTTTGACCCTTTGATAGAATTGCTATGCTTAGTGTGTGACTCGTTGGTTTTTTTTAATAAATAAAAAAAAAGTAAAAGCCCTATAGTATGAAGTATGAACTAATAAATATAGAACTAATAACCAACTCATCGCATCACATTATCTGGATCCAAAAAAGCAGTCAAGATATGATATTTTTGTCCTATCATTGCAGCAACTGAAATTTTTTTGCATTTGGCATAAACAATAAATCTAATGAACTGTGAAGCAAAACAAAATCTACAAAATATAAAAGGATACAGATAAATGGAAAGGTGAGAGAAAGAAAAAAAAATGAATAGAAAAGATATATGATTCCAATATGTAAGGTCTTTGAATCATTTCATAAAAGACAATGGAATAAAGCATCAATACAGATTCACAAAATTATATGATATGAATCTGTTCTTAGAAAAAAGTAAGAGCCTAGAGCCAATAAAGACTAAGAAGGTTGGCTCAAAAACAAATTTAATTAAGAGCTCCGTTGTATAATTCAGACCTAACCATTAATTAAGAAGCGATGGGAACGATGGAACCTGTGAATACAGAAGATTCAATTGAAAATGAATCCTACTGATTCATTTGGAAGGATGGCGGAACGAACCAGAGAACAATTCATCTATTCTGAAAAGTGAAAAAGGAACCCTACAACTGAAATAGACATTGAAAGAGAAAGAGTAAATATTCGCCCGCGAAAATTCCTTTATTATTTTTTTTTATTGGATTGTTAAAATATGAGCAATCCAATAGAATAAAAAACAAAATAAAGATTTTTATAAAAAATATGAAATATTTCATATTTTTCTAATATCTATCTAATATCTAATAGTTATATATCCAAACTAATATAAAAATATCTAATAAATTAGATAAATCCAAAAGAATCTCTTGATCCAGTGTATTATTACATGTATATCTTAATTCAATATTAAAATTTTTCATTCGCGAGGAGCCGGATGAGAAGAAACTCTCACGTCCGGTTCTGTAGTAGAGATGGAATTAAGAAAAAACCATCAACTATAACCCAAAAAGAACCAGATTCCGTAAACAACATAGAGGAAGAATGAAGGGAATATCTTATCGGGGGAATCATATTTGTTTCGGAAGATATGCTCTTCAAGCACTTGAACCCGCTTGGATCACGTCAAGACAAATAGAAGCGGGGCGGCGAGCAATGACACGAAATGCACGTCGCGGTGGAAAAATATGGGTACGTATATTTCCAGACAAACCAGTTACAGTAAGACCTGCGGAAACCCGTATGGGTTCCGGGAAAGGATCTCCCGAATATTGGGTAGCTGTTGTCAAACCAGGCCGAATACTTTATGAAATAAGCGGAGTAGCAGAAAATATAGCCCGAAGGGCTATCTCAATAGCGGCATCTAAAATGCCTATACGAACTCAATTCATTATTTCAGGATAGTAATATAGAAACAAGGGAAATAGATCTTTGAGATAAAAAAAACCTTCACCTTCTGTTTTTTTGTTTTGGAAAAACAATATTTCTTTTTCTTTTTCGCCCTTTGCCTTTGCATTTGATTTTTGCATTGCATTGAAAGAACCGATAAAAAAATGATATGATTCAACCTCAGACCCATTTGAATGTAGCAGACAACAGCGGGGCTCGAGAATTGATGTGTATTCGAATAATAGGAGCCAGCAATCGTCGATATGCTCGTATTGGTGACGTTATTGTTGCTGTGATCAAAGAAGCAATACCAAATACGCCCTTAGAAAGATCAGAAGTGATCAGAGCTGTAATTGTACGTACCTGTAAAGAACTCAAACGAGACAACGGTATGATAATACGATATGATGACAATGCTGCCGTTATCATTGATCAAGAAGGAAATCCAAAAGGAACTCGAGTTTTTGGTGCGATTGCCCGGGAATTGAGACAAAACTTTACTAAAATAGTTTCATTAGCTCCCGAGGTATTATAACACGAGAAGTAGGATATTTTAATTAAGAATTAAATAGTAGATTGTATATCACGTATATACCTTTCATTTTGAATTTTTTCATTTTATTTTTTTATTTAAAAATAGAAAAGTCATAAAAATAAAAGAAATAATAAACTAATAAAAAAAGCATGTTGATTATATCAAAATTCGGAGACACCGCGGATTTTAGTTCATCATGGGTAAGGACACTATTGCTGATATAATAACCTCTATACGAAATGCTGACATGAATAGAAAAGGAACGGTTCGAATAGCATCTACTAACATCACCGAAAACATTGTAAAAATACTTTTACGAGAAGGTTTTATCGAAAACGCGAGAAAACATCAAGAAAGAAACGAATATTTTTTGGTTTTAACTCTGCGACATAGAAGAAATAGGAAAGGACCATATAAAAATACTTTAAATTTAAAAAGGGTCAGCCGACCTGGTCTACGAATCTATTCTAACTATCAACGAATTCCTAGAATTTTAGGTGGAATGGGAATTGTAATTCTTTCTACCTCTCGAGGTATAATGACAGATCGAGAGGCTCGACTAGAAGGAATTAGTGGAGAAATTTTATGTTATATATGGTAATCCTTCCGATATCTGAATTGGATTCAAAATTTCCTATTTGTGAAAAAAAAAAGAGAAAAGATGGGTTGTCTAATATCACTCCTCTATTAGTTAATACTTTAAGGGGGTTTTGCCTGGAATGAAAGAACAAAAATGGATTCATGAAGGCTTGATTACTGAATCACTTCCTAATGGTATGTTCTGGGTTCGTTTAGATAATGAGGATCTGATTCTAGGTTATGTTTCAGGAAAGATACGACGTAGTTTTATACGCATCCTACCGGGAGATAGGGTTAAGATTGAGGTAAGCCGTTATGATTCAACCAGAGGTCGTATAATTTATAGACTCCGCAACAAGGATTCAAACGACTAGTGGTTTTTCAACTTCAACACTCCTTCCCATGAGAATACAATTCGAGGTTCCAAATTTCAAGAAACTTATTTTCTTCCAAAAATCGGAATTAAAGTAAAGTAAGGAATGACAAATATGAAAATAAGGGCCTCCGTTCGTAAAATTTGTGAAAAATGTCGGCTGATCCGCAGACGGGGACGAATTATAGTAATTTGTTCTAACCCAAAACATAAACAACGACAAGGATAACCATTCTACTAACAAGAATTTTCGAAAAGATTTGATTGATGTACAAATAAAAAAAAATGAAGGATTTGTTTTGACATGAAATGGATATATCCATATATCTTTGACTCATATTTATGAGATGCTAAAATATGGCAAAACCTATACCAAAAATTGGTTCACGCAGAAATGGACGTATTAGTTCGCGTAAGAGTGCACGTAAAATACCAAAGGGCGTTATTCATGTTCAAGCAAGTTTCAACAATACCATTGTGACTGTTACAGATGTCCGAGGTCGGGTGGTTTCTTGGGCTTCCGCCGGTACTTGTGGATTTAGGGGTACAAAAAGAGGGACGCCGTTTGCCGCTCAAACCGCGGCAGGAAATGCTATTCGTACTGTGGTAGAGCAAGGTATGCAACGAGCAGAAGTCATGATAAAAGGTCCTGGTCTCGGAAGGGATGCAGCATTACGGGCTATCCGTAGAAGTGGTCTACTATTAAGTTTCGTACGAGACGTAACCCCTATGCCACATAATGGCTGTAGGCCTCCTAAAAAAAGACGGGTGTAGAAATAAGCATTGAAGAGATTTCAAGAGAAATAAATGATTCCAAGATATGATCAATTTTTTATAATATTACTATGGTTCGAGAGAAAATAAGAGTATCTACTCGGACACTGCAGTGGAAGTGTGTTGAATCAAGAACAGATAGTAAATGTCTTTATTATGGGCGCTTTATTCTCTCTCCACTTATGAAAGGTCAAGCTGACACAATAGGCATTGCGATGCGAAGAGCTTTGCTTGGAGAAATAGAAGGAACATGTATCACACGTGCAAAATTTGAGAAAATACCGCATGAATATTCGACTATAGTAGGTATTCAAGAATCAGTACACGAAATTTTAATGAATTTGAAAGAAATTGTATTGAGAAGTAATCTATATGGAACTTGTGAGGCGTCTATTTATGTTAGGGGCCCTAAATGTGTAACTGCTCAGGATATCATCTTGCCACCTTATGTAGAAATAGTTGACAATACACAGCATATAGCTAGCTTGACAGAACCAATTGATTTGTGTATTGGATTACAACTCGAGAGAAATCGCGGATATCGTATAAAAACACCAAATAACTTTCAAGACGGAAGTTATCCTATAGATGCTCTATTCATGCCCGTTCGAAATGTGAATCATAGTATTCATTCTTATGGGAATGGGAATGAAACCCAAGAAATACTTTTTCTCGAAATATGGACAAATGGAAGTTTAACTCCGAAAGAAGCACTTTATGAAGCCTCCCGGAATTTAATTGATTTATTTATTCCCTTTCTACATGCGGAAGAAGAAAACTTATATTTAGAAGACAATCAACACAAAGTTTCTTTACCCCTTTTTACCTTTCACAATAGATTGACTGAACTAAAGAAAAAAAAAAAAAAAATAGCATTGAAATATATT